GGAAGCTCATTTTTTCTTTACCCATTTAGTTCTATATGTATAACTATATAGAAATAAAATAACTCAGAGAATAGAGAATAGAATGAATATTTTCGTATATATAATATATTATAGTATATTCTTCTTTACTGTTTTACTGTATTTACTCATCTATTAATACAAAAAAGATATATGTAGAAATACAAATACGCAAATGGATAAGTGGGTATCATCATCTAGACTATTACTATAAAAAGAAAAAGTATATATATATACGGATCTCTTCTCTATTAATCAATTTGTATAAGTATCCATTATTCTATTAATATTTTAGTAATCACCGCGTGTCAGGAACCAGAGTTGAACTGGTGACACGAGGATTTTCAGTCCTCTGCTCTACCAACTGAGCTATCCCGACTCTTCCCGATGCATCATTCCCATACTACTAAAGGGCTTGGCCTATGTCAATGAAATGAAACTTCAATGAGTGAAGTTTCATTTCATTGAAGGATGTTTCGTCAAAAATCAAAAATAAGGATATGTTTTGTTTGAATAGTTCAAATCAACAAATCAAATAAGGATTCATCGCTCATAGATGCTCATTTATATGTATATCGTATATAATATATTACAAGACTTGTGATAAGAGAGAAAGATTTCTCCGCCGATTTTTGTGTTTATGAAAGACTAGAGTGGAATGAGAAGGATAGCGAATTTGGAACCTCTGAAAAAGAAAAAGGGTATAAAGGATAGTTAGGAAGTCAAACTGGCCTTGGGGATAGAGGGACTTGAACCCTCACGATTTCTAAAGTCGACGGATTTTCCTTTTACTATAAATTTCATTGTTGTCAGTATTGATATTGACATGTAGAATGGGACTCTATCTTTATTCTCGTCTAATTAGTTAGTTCTTCATTTGATCAGTGAATATTCGACCCTTCCTTCCACTTGGAATTGATTCACAATTCTTTTTTCAATTTTTCCTATTCGGATCTCATGAATCTTTGCTATAGTAAGTATTAGTATGATGTATACCTATTTATCGTGTATAAGCTCATCTCTAGAGTTTCGATTCTTCGACCAACGCAATCAACTCCATTCGTTAGAACAGCTTCCATCGAGTCTCTGCACCTATCCTTTTTTCAGAAAAAAGGATTTGGCTCAGGATTGCCCATTTTTTATTCCAGGGTTTCTCTGAATTTGAAAGTTATCACTTAGTAGGTTTCCATACCAAGGCTCAATCCAATTAAGTCCGTAGCGTCTACCAATTTCGCCATATCCCCCATTTTTAGGATTTCTCTCTCTCATTGGGATGCCACCCCTCTCTTTCTTTCATTTATGCATTTATGCCCTAGCCATTGAATTCTTTTCTTTCTATTTTTTATTATAGATTCCTCTATATAGAAAGGGTCTTTCTGCCTCCTCCTAAGTTGTTTTTTTTGATCTTCTGTCATTTTTATCAGAGGGCTTTATTTGTTTTAATCAGAAATGATTCTATCTTTGATATATCCGCAATTCAATCCAGCTGAATATATACCACATCTGTATGCCGCCTTTACTCTCATTTGTTTATGCTATATTTGGAATACTCGAAGGGTCAATTGATTCCTTTTTTGTCTTATCTATCCCCTCCCTTTTCAAATGAAAGCATAGGAATGCCTCATTCTATTCTAATTAGAATAGAATTCTGCATTCTATCTTTATCCTTGTCGTTTCCTTAGGGCCAACCATAATAGAATTATTCGACTATTCCTATTAAGTAAGGTGCTCAATCTAGTCATTATAATATATAACAACTTCTATAAAATAGAAGTAATAATTTATTCTATTTTTCATTTTTGAATAAAAAAAAAGAAAATTTTCTCAATTTTCCTTAGAAAGTTGTTCTATAATTAATACTATAATATATCCTTATTCCTTATATTAGAATATATTTCTATTTATGTTATATGGTATATAATTATATTAGAAAAAGAAATATAGGCCTATTCTATTAAGTAAGGAATTAAGGAAATTCTATTCCACCCTTTTCTTTCTAGATTCCATCTTCATTATGAATAGCTAATTCAAATCCCAGTATTTTCATTTTAGGAAATTTCTATACACAACAAAATTTGAAAATTTTGTTATGTAAGCCTGCTTAGCTCAGCGGTTAGAGCATCGCATTTGTAATGCGATGGTCATCGGTTCGATTCCGATAGTCGGCTTTTCTTTAGTTCTATTTTTTTGTTTTACTTTTATTTTACATGATGAATAATGTCTCCTTGAAAGCAAGGAATTTTGAAAAGACTTCTTCTCTCTTCTGGTCACTGATCTATCGGGGCATAAGAACTTCCAACTATGAATAAAAACCGGATTGGGGCAGTTCGATAACCAAAGCGAACAAATTAGGAAAGGTATCCCTAAACCCCTACAAACTTCCTATATATACAAAAAGTCGAGAATATTACTACAATTCATCTTATTCTTTTTTGTAGTACAGTACCTCATTAGATGTCGCTTCGTTTATGCTTTAGTTCAGTTTTAATTTAGGTTTATTCTGTAAAATCAAATAAAAAAAAATAAGGAGTATTTATGTCTCGTTACCGAGGTCCTCGTTTTAAAAAAACACGTCGTCTGGGGGCTTTACCGGGACTTACTAGAAAAAAGTATGCGCCCGGAATTGAGTCTCGAACGCCACCGCGTTCTGGGAAAAAATCTCAATATTGTATTCGTCTAGAAGAAAAACAAAAATTGCGTTTTCATTATGGTCTGACAGAGCGACAATTACTCCACTATGTTCGTATTGCTGGAAAAGCCAAAGGCTCAACGGGTCAGGTTTTACTACAATTACTTGAAATGCGTTTGGATAATATCCTTTTTCGATTAGGCATGGCTTCGACCATTCCAGGAGCCCGACAATTAGTTAACCATAGACATATTTTAGTTAATGGTCGTATAGTAGATATACCAAGTTATCGCTGTAAACCCCGAGATATTATTACGACAAGAGATGAACAAAAATCCAGAGCGCTGATTCAAAATTCTCTTGATTCATCCCCTCATCGGAATCGGAAATGGAAGTTACCAAGACCAAAACATTTGATTCTTGACTCCTCCCAGTATAAAGGAGTAGTCAATCAAATAATAGATCGTGAGTGGGTTGGTTTGAAAATAAAAGAGTTGCTAGTCGTAGAATATTATTCTCGTCAGATTTGAACCTAATTAAAATACCAAACAAGGGTGCGGTGAATTTTTCCCCTTTTTCTCCTCTTCCATTCACTTATCTTAAATGGATCGGGGGAATTTTTTATGCCCTGAATACTCTACTCTTTCCAGTATTTTCCGTACCACAGGCAATTACAATTAGAATACAATTAGGAATAGTGAATCGATATCAAAGATAAAGAGAGGGCTGGTTTAACGGTTCGAATAATAGTCTTCATTTTTATTTGATACATTGCGAGCGATAAGATTCGTAATGTAGGTGAAGATACGGAAAGAGAGGGATTCGAACCCTCGGTAAACAAAAGCCTACATAGCAGTTCCAATGCTACGCCTTGAACCACTCGGCCACCTCTCCTACATAATCTTATTATTATGATTATTACCCATAAAACGGGTGAATAGCGATCCATTTCATTTAGAATATTGCAGTATTCTTTTTTTTTACGGTATAGGTATGACCAATCGATTATAACAATAAAATGAAAAACAAAAAAAGCTATATTGAGTCAAGTTTGTTTTGTCAAGACGACGACCCCCTCTTTTTATGATTCTGATGTTTAGAATGGTACCGGATTAAACACTGAATTGGAACGGGTTGCCCGACCCATATATTTTAGAATATGATTCTATTTAGACGTGATTAGATTAATACTTACTTGACTCCGGTTAGATAGGAATTCAAAAAACCCCTTATCCGTTGAAGATTTCTCAACGAAAACTTCTTACAGCTCGATTACAAATTCATGAATGAAACCGCGGATTTTTCTATTTCGATTGTATACTTTGGTGTATACACGCTATGCAAATAAGCAAAAAGGGGGTGCTTATTCTATTTGAATCATAGAAAGAGTGATTATTTGATTCTTTTTGTTCCGTGAATCCTAATCCAATCAAAACTTCTCAAATTTTCATAATCTGTAGAAAAAATTCCTAGATTCTTCCTTATAACTTCGCTAAAAGGCTAATAGAATAGTTTTGTTAATTACTATACTCCTTACTATATCCATATACTACTTTTTTTAAATGAAGTCCAATCGGATTCAAAGATTTCCTATTGATTCCTGTCAAAAGGGAACAATTTGAGTATAGGTTCCGCACGTTTTTTTTTTTAGAATGGGTCCGCTTTTATGGTATTTTGTACTGTACGATTCCTTTGTTTGTGGGATTTTTTATCCCACGAGAGGTAATGAGAAGAATTATCGAATGGATTGTTACCTATGCCGAGATCGCGGATAAATGGAAATTTTATTGATAAGACCTTTTCAATTGTAGCCAATATCTTATTACGAATAATTCCGACAACTTCAGGAGAAAAGGAGGCATTTACCTATTACAGAGATGGTGCGATTTGATTCTTTTTTTTTTTTTTCTCAGTCTTACGAGAAGGGCACACGCTTCCGGATAGAAAGAAAATTGTTGTTTTTTTGAAAAAAAAAACCTACGCTTGTTGAAGGTGAAGTTTGGGGAAACCGAGAACAATACCTTCTGTCGTGTATCCTCGGTTGATGCAACCTCATATGCTTCAATTTTTGATTCTAGTCTTGAGCGAAAGGTTAGCCTATAGGTTCTGGATTACAGGTTAATACTACTTCACTAGTACCAATTAGGTGGCATAGGGGAAGAAGCACTACATCTAGGAATCAACCACACAAAAAACTTTGTTAAAAATTCTCCCCTTTCCTGATCAGGATCGGGACTAACAAGAATGGTTGGGAAAACCAACATCCATCTCGTTCGTACTTTGGATACCCATATAACCATCGAAGGCTGTTGAAGTGACTAATTCCTGGAAATAGGGGGCGTTGAGGACAAAT